AACTACCTACCAATGAAGTAGTATGATTAATACATCAAATATTTTGGGGAAAGGTATGAAACAATTGAAAAAAAAAAGAAGTGGTACTGGAATCATTTGACCTATATGCGCAAATGGAATTCGGGCAAATCTTCCCCCGGAGTAGAACAAGAACCTAAAAGAATTGAAAGGCCCATTCAGGAACAAGAAAATTACATCGTAATTTGAATTTCGATGAAACAATACATCAATGAGAAGTTAGTTCAATAAGTTCATAAAATTCTTTTTGATTTTCTACATTATAGAATAGAGGTAAGGAGAAGGGGCAAAACTCATTAAAAAAAAAGAAATAGGATTGGAATCGACACATTGATTTTTTTTCACAATTCTTTTGAACCGTATGCATCCAAAGGTGCACGTACGGTTCCTCAGGGATACAATTTTATCCTAATCAACCGACTTCATCGAGAAAGATTACTTTTTTTAGGCCAAGAGGTTGATAGCGAGATCTCGAATCAAATTGTTGGTCTCATGGTATATCTCAGCATAGAAGATGATACTAGGGATCTTTATTTGTTTATAAATTCTCCAGGTGGATGGGTAATACCAGGAATAGCCATTTATGATACTATGCAATTTGTGTTACCAGATGTACATACAATATGTATGGGATTAGCCGCTTCAATGGGATCTTTCATTCTGGTCGGAGGAGAAATTACCAAACGTCTAGCATTCCCTCACGCTTGGCGCCAATGAGTTTTTTTTATTTGAGAAAAAAAAGAATACTATGCCTTCGCTGTATCGAATATGAATTAAATAAAGAATAAGTAATAATAGCATGGCACTTCAAGTTCGATATGAACAAACCATTATTGTTTTTTTTAACATGAGATTTTGTATCGAAATAGTAGTATGAAAGAAGGGTTATTCCCAATTTGATTTTCTGTGTCAAGCAAGAGTCAATTTCAGCGTCACAAACCATTATTCTTCCACAACAGAAGTCTCTTTCTTATTTTTATGTTATGAGAGGAAAGAATCAAAAAAATGGAAAAAATCATTTTTTCCTTCTTAGATCTTATCAAAAAGAAACTTTGGGATTGCTAAACCACAGACGAGATAAATATATAAAGCAACAGAACCATCATAGTATCTTTTTAACTACTACGAAAGGAAGGGTGGTAAATGGATCATTTAATAATTTGGATCATATAGGTTCTATTTATTCTTTTCGATAAAAGAAATTCTATCAAAAAAAGAAAATCCATTGCAGAGCCGTATGCAATGTACAAAAGATGCCTGTACGGTTGTTTAATTCTATTTTTTTATTGTTATTTTGATTCCCCCTTACTTTAATCCATCCAATCGTGCGATATATAGATAGAAGAACCATTCATGATGTTATATCAATATAATCAGGGTTATGATTCACCAACCTGCTAGTTCTTTTTACGAGGCACAAGCAAGGGATTTTATCCTGGAAGCAGAAGAACTATTGAAGCTTCGCGAAACTCTCACAAAAGTTTATGTACAAAGAACGGGCAACCCTTTATGGGTTATATCCGAAGATATGGAAAGGGATGTTTTTATGTCAGCAACAGAAGCTCAAGCTCATGGCATCGTTGATCTTGTCGCGATCAAAAATGAAAATACTGGGAATTCCATATAAAAATACGAATTACTTTTCAAAAATTACGTGTGAATAGAAATCATTCATAATCATTAATCATCCGGTTAAGATCGATCTAAGCCAACCCGCTCTATTCTATCTAGAATGAGATTCTATAGACACACCATGCCAACCATTAAACAACTTATTAGAAACGCAAGACAGCCAATAAGAAATGTCACGAAATCTCCCGCTCTTAGAGGATGTCCTCAGCGTCGAGGAACATGTACTAGGGTGTATGTGCGACTCGTTAAGTTCAGATCATGAGTTTGAAGAAATGCAAAAATTTTTTCCGGTATCAACGACCACTACCAATGAATTAGGATAGATAGGGTGGAACACGGCCTTTTGATTGACTAGTATCAAGATCTATTATCTACCTAATTATGTTATGAATTTATGGTTTCTATTGGTGCAAATCCAATCACTCCGTTTGAGATGAGAAGGAATTCTCCATTGGTAACAAATAGTTACCATTAAGCGGAGGAAAAAGGTTATGCTCCTATTCCTTTTCTTGAAAAAAAAAAACGGACTAACAAGGTCAGCTACCTAGCCAACTTTCAGAATTAAATACCGTCACTGTATGGATAGCTTTTTTGTGAAAAGGACTATTACTTTAGAATTAGAATTGAAAAAAGAATTCTAATTTAAAATGGATGGGTAGAGCCAAAGAGTGTGAACTATACAAGTTCACAAGAAATTTTGATGAAATGAAAGAAGAGGCTCCGGTGTATAGAGAGGACCTCACCGTTTCAGAAGTTGCCATAGAAACGAGAAAACCCACTATTCTTTTTTCTTTAGTAGCAGTCAAATTTCTTATTTCCAGGCGAGATACCTTGAAGAAAGAAAAAATCGTGGTCGGGAAGGTCATAGTCGCAAAAGCCATTGGAATTTATATTTTATATATCGGAAGAATCCGTTTTGTTATTAATCGACCGGAAGAAAAGGATGACTGAAAGAAGATAAATCAATTAGTTATTCAATAAAGTTTCATTTGATTCAATGACCAGAGTTAAACGAGGATATACAGCTCGGAGACGTCGAAAAAAGATTCGTTTATTTGCATCAACCTTTATAGGGGCTCATTCAAGACTGACTCGAACGACTACTCAACAAAGAATGAGAGCTTTGATTTCTTCTCATCGAGATAGGAGCAGGAAAAAGAGAGATTTTCGTCGTTTGTGGATCACTCGGATAAATGCGGTAACTCGTGAGGATAGGCTATTCTATAGTTATAGCCTCTTCATCCACAATCTGTACAAAAGACAATTGCTTCTGAATCGTAAAATACTTGCGCAAATAGCCCTATCAAATAAGAATTGTTTTGATATTATTTCAAAGAAAATTATCAATTAAAAAGAAAAGAATACAAATCAAATAAAGGAATAAAAGAATCTTAATAGAATCTATTATACAGGAAACAAGAATGATTGAAACAGGATTTCCCGGAGAATGGACTCCGGGAAGATAGAATAAAAAGAAATTAATATTTGAGTAGTAGGAAGAAACGAACATCTTTCAAGAAAAAAAGATTTCTTCCCCATTTTTCCTTTTTTATAATACAAGAATCAAATCTGGATCCTAGTTTTTTTTTCGAGCAAAACATTAATATGAGTTTGAGTTCCGATTGGAGTTTTGAAGAGTATATCTATTTAGTATTTATTTTTGGTTCTAGGACCAGTAGTTCTAGGAATCGACTCCACTCTCTCCAATTGTTTCTCATTATTACGAAAAGGTAACAAAGATAAAATACGAGCTTGTTTTATAGCAATAGTAATTAATCGTTGTTGTTTCAAAGTCAACCTATTCGTCCGTCTAGATAAGATTTTTCCTTGTTCACTAAGAAATCGACTAATTAAACTCATGTTTCTATAATCGATTCGATCCCCCGATCCGATTGGGGGTAAACGCCTACGAAAGGATCGCTTGGATTTACGAAAAGGTTGTTTGGATTTATCCATGGTTTGCTTATTCCTTGTTTGTTTATTCCTTCGATATAAAATAGAATCCTCTTTTTTTCTTATTCATTTCAGATTCGACCAAAATAGGATTGGGTTTGTATTATATATGTTAAGATGTAAAGTTCTTACTCTTCCCACTACTTGGAAAAATCAAACACGAATTCTTTTCTATCTATTTCTTTATTTCCCCATGAATCGTATACTTTTGACAATAGCGACAAAATTTTCTAAATTCTAGTCGATTGGGTGTATTGTGTCGATTCTTTTGAGTAATATATCTAGAAATGCCCAGCAATTCTTTATTGACACCCTTTCGAACACAACAGGTACATTCCAAAATCACTATAATTCTAATATCTTTACCCTTGGCCATGAACCTCCTTTTCATTTTGGATCGACTTCGTTCGCTATGGAATTTCTAACTATTTTCTTTTTTTAATTCTTAGAATTCGAATGACTTCGAAGTACTATATTCTAAAATAGAATTACTAGAATAACTATAATATTCTAAATAGAAAGAAAAAGAGTCATATTCATTAATAGAAGAATATTAAGAATATCGTAATAATTAATTAATACAATTTTTTCTAACTATGAATCATTTCTATACTAATCTCAGTATTTTCTTCTTTCTATATTAGAATTTCGTGGAACCGTCCCTAGACTGGATCCACATTTCCATTTTTTCCCCAAAAATTTCACTTTATTTTGACTGAGATTCAATACACTCTTTCTTTTTTTTTTAGGATAGATTCTAGGATATAAAAGAAAAAGAATTTAGAGCCATGTTACGTAAAATTCTATCTCAAATCTTCTTCATTTTTTATCAATACAAGAATTTCATCAGGATGAAAAAAAGGGGAATGACAAGGCATCTGGAAATAAACGATTAATTTCTATCAATAGACCTGCTAAAGACCCAAACCATAAAGTGGTTAACACAGGTGCCGTTGAGAGATATGTTTTTATATCTCGCATTGAAAATCCTCCTTCTTCTTTTATTTTCTATTTTTTTCTTATTTATTTTCTTTGTATTGTATATTGTAAAAATTGTATATTGTAATACATATATAATACTAGTTCGCTATTCTAATAAATAGATCATAGATAATCCGATATTTTCATTTTAGTTCAAGATCATTTGTTTTTGCTTAAAATGAAATTAGAATTAGGAATTACTAACTAAAATGCATATGTACAATGACCCAGCAGATTCAATTTTGCCGCCCCCTAAAAAAAATGACAAGAAAATTCTCTACCTACCTATATCTATAGAATAGGTAGAGCAAAAAAGAAGGATGTGGAAAAAAAGATATGGATTTTATACAATGACACACTGTATAACAATTTTTCAAAGGGATGTAGCGCAGCTTGGTAGCGCGTTTGTTTTGGGT